AGGTTCTATATATAATAGAGAGTTATAAGAACGGTGACTTTCGCTTTATAGTTGATGCTGACGAGAAAGTTGAGGAGGAGATTCGCCTTGAGCTAAATGAAATAGAGGATAAATATTTTCCGAAGGATGACCCAAGTGCTCAAAACGATAAGGAGAAGCTAGACAACTATATTAAGGAGGCTTTCCATATAGTAGAGAGCTATACGGAGGCTTTCAGTATAGTAGAGAGATATCCGAAGGACCCTAGCTATGGAGGTGATCCTCAGGAGGATGACTCTAACTATGGAAGTGATCCGGACGATGGAAGTGATACGGACGATGGAAGGGATACGGATGGCCCTGACTATGGAAGTGATCCGGACGGCCCTGACTATGGAAGTCATCCGGACGATGGAAGTGATACGGACGATGGAAGGGATACGGATGGCCCTGACTATGGAAGTGATCCGGACGGCCCTGACTATGGAAGTCATCCGGACGATGGAAGGGATACGGACGATGGAAGGGATACGGATGGCCCTGACTATGGAAGTGATCCGAATGGCCATTTCTATGAAAGTGATCCGGATGGCCACTTCTATGAAAGTGATCCGGATGGCCACTTCTATGAAAGTGATCCGGAGGATTACCTTCAAAAAAAAAGAAATCTTGGGGGGGATTACCTTCAAATAGATAGATATCCCGAGGATACTCGCTTTAAAATAGAAAGAGATCCTGAGAAGATAGATAGATATATTGAGGAGCCCTTCCTTGACTATGGAAGTGATCCTCAGGAGGATGACCCTAGCTATGGGGGTGATCCTCAGGAGGATGACCCTAGCTATGGAGGTGATCCTCAGGAGGATGACTCTGACTCTGGAAGTGATCCTAATCCTAGGAAGAATTACACTCACAAATACAAGCATTTGTGGCTTATGTGCGATGAGTGTTATACATTAAATTATAGGAGATTTTTGAAAGAAAGATTGTATATTTGTGAAGGATGTGGATTTCATTTGAAAATGAATAGTTCAGAGAGACTCAAACTTTTGATCGATCCGGATACTTGGGATCCTATGAATGAAAAGATGGCCTCTCTGGATCCCATTGAATTTCATTCGGAGGAGGATCCTTATATAGATCGTGTCAATTCTTATCAAAAAAAGACAGGATTAACTGAGGCTATTCAAACCGGCCTATGCCAATTAAATGGTATTCCCACAGCAATGGGGGTTATGGAGTTTGGGTTTATGGGGGGTAGTATGGGATCCGTAGTCGGGGAGAAAATAACCCGTTTGGTTGAGTATGCCACTAATCAAGCTCTACCTCTTATTATAGTGTGTGCTTCCGGGGGGGCACGCATGCAAGAAGGAAGTTTGAGCTTGATGCAAATGGCTAAAATATCTTCTTCTTTATATGATTTTCAAACAAAGAAAAAGTCATTCTATGTATCAATCCTTACATCTCCTACTACCGGTGGGGTGACAGCCAGTTTTGGTATGTTGGGGGATGTCATTGTTGCCGAACCCGATGCCTATATTGCATTTGCGGGTAAAAGGGTAATTGAACTAACATTGAATAAAGAAGTACCTGAAGGTTCACAAGAGACGGAATATTTATTCGAGAAGGGGTTATTCGATCTAGTCATACCACGTAAGGATTTAAAAAGTATTCTGAAGAAGTTATTTGGGTCCCACGGTTTCTTTCCTTTTACTTTGAATCAAAATAACTCGAGTATAACAGAACATTAAGTTCAATTATTTTATTTGTAGCAAACAAGTAGTTAGTTTATTGGACTCCAAGTAAAAATAAGACAATTGGAATTTTCTTTGTTGACAGATAGAAAAAGATAGATATAGAGTTTTCTATCTTTCTCTATCTCTTGAGAATCTCATTTTGACTAAGAATCCCTGTTGGATCGGATTCTGACGAATCCTTCGATAATTTGTAGGAAACTTTTTCTTTATTAAATGAAAATTGGGAGACAAGAGCAAAAGACGAGGAAAAGATAAAGAAGAATAAGAAAGGCGATTATCATACATATTTGTCATGTAGAAAGATGAATAAGTCCAGTATATACTCTCTTAGATATACTTAGATCTAGACTAATTAGAATTCCAATTTATTAAATACTTATTAATAAGTTTATTAATAAAAGGAATTCTTAATTAAGAATATTAATAAGAATTTCATAATTACAATAATTCATTATAATTATTATAAGATATCTTTCGAAATAATAATAACAGGTACAAATAGTCAATCGGGGTACCCATTCTATGACAACTTTCAACTTTCCCTCTGTTTTTGTGCCTTTGGTGGGCCTAGTATTTCCGGCAATTGCAATGGCTTCTTTATCTCTTCATGTTCAAAAAAATAAGATTGTTTAGATCCGGTAGGACAAAATCTCATCCATTTTTTTTTTTTTCAAAACTTAGACTCGTATCATAACACAGATATCTATTTAGTGGAATATGATATAACATATGGCTTCTGTCAAAGATTAAAGGAATCTTATGCCTGCAGAAACATGGGTAAATGAATTCTAGTTATTTTCAAAAAGATCAGGATTGCCGGATGGCCGAAATAAAAAGTCGGCGTATCTATATGTATGTTGATATCTATAGTATGTATGTCGATATCTATAGTGGGATCATACGAGAAAGGGTATGTTATTATTTTAGATCTAACCAATTTGATGAATTAATCCTAAAGGTTCACATCAACCTAGTGCTAGTTGATGGGAGTGACTTCGGAAACAAAAAGAGTCAAGTCAAATGAATTTGGGGTATTCTCTCAATTGCAATAAAATGCAACCGGATCAAGTATGAGTTGTCGATCAGAACATATATGGATAGAACCTATAACGGGGTCTCGAAAAACAAGTAATTTCTGCTGGGCCATTATCCTTTTTTTAGGTTCATTAGGATTCTTATTGGTTGGAACTTCCAGTTATTTTGGTAGAAATTTCACATCTTTATTTCCGTCTCAGCAAATCGTTTTTTTTCCACAAGGGCTCGTGATGTCTTTCTATGGGATCGCGGGTCTCTTTATTAGTTCCTATTTGTGGTGCACAATTTCGTGGAATGTGGGTAGTGGTTATGATCGATTCGATAGAAAAGAAGGAATAGTGTGTATTTTTCGTTGGGGATTTCCTGGAAAAAATCGTCGCATCTGCCTCCGATTCTTTATAAAGGATATTCAGTCCATCAGAATAGAAGTTAAAGAGGGTCTTTATGCTTGTCGTGTCCTTTATATGGACATCAGAGGTCAGGGGGCCATTCCTTTGACTCGTACTGATGAGAATTTGACTCCACGGGAAATTGAACAAAAAGCTGCTGAATTGGCCTATTTCTTGCGTGTGCCAATTGAAGTATTTTGAGAAATGGGCTGAAGGAAGAATGAATGCTTTCTTAGCAGGAGGGAAAAAACTCAAGAATCCCCTTTCTTTTTTCTATAACATAACTTAACTGAAGTTTCTTCAGAACGATCATTCGAGCCAAAGCAGACATACACATAAAAGACTAGAAAACCTTCTCTGGTCTTTTATGTGTATTGAAACCTACATACCTCAATTCACTAACAAAATAAGTAACAAACAAATTGAAATAATAGATTCATCTCATATATAAAACCCTTTCGAAAGCAAAAATGGATTTTTTTATTTAAGTCCAAGATTTGTTGGAATTGAGACTTTAAATTCAGATAGATCATATCTTGTAAATTATTTCGTTTTTGTCAATCGACGTTTCTTTTTATACTTTCTTTTGTACTCCTTAATGGTCAAAGAGTTGGATTTCTTATAACTTATAATGAGAACTAACCAATTTCTGTCTTGGTTTGCCGCACATTTTTCATCATCACAATATTTTTCAGAAATTCCCCTCAATTATTCTATTCCTGACTACTCATAGTCAGTGAAATTTTTTTGAAATACTGGATATTTTGATAGAATCATAGAAAAGGAGTTCTGTCGTCTCAACACCTTAATCATACTCATTACTTAAATACTTAAAGTGGTTCTTTCGGGCATTCATCGAAAGGAGATACCTGCTTCGAATTTGAACAATTGGGATATCTGGAAACAATATTTTTTGATTCTTTCTTTTATTTTATTATTTCTTCATTCGAATTCGAAGTGAATTTTGAGTCTATTTCTGTATTATTTCTAGATTCAAAGACTCACCGTGAAATCACAAATAAAAAACAGTGAATAGATTCATTGGCTCGATACCTTGTAATAGAACTCATGCGTGAGAGAAATATTAGATCTCATAGCATAGAGTCGACGAAGGAGGTGGGTTCATTACCAATTCACAGATGAAAAAATGGCAAAAAAGAAAACGTTCACTCCTCTTTTATATCTCGCATCTCTTGTCTTTTTGCCCTGGTGGATTTCTCTCTCAGTTAATAAAAGTTTGGAATCTTGGGTTACTAATTGGTGGAATACTAGGCAATCCGAAATCCTTTTGAATGATAGTCAAGAAAAGAGTATTCTAGAAAAATTCATAGAATTAGAGGAACTCGCCCTCTTGGACGAAATGATCAAGGAATACTCGGAGACACATCTACAAAACCTTCGTATAGGAATCCACAAAGAAACGATCCAATTAATCAAGATACACAACGAAGATCATATCCGTATGATTTTGCACTTCTCGACAAATATAATCTGTTTCATTATTCTAAGCGGTTATTCTATTTTGGGTACTGAAGAACTTGTTATTCTTAACTCTTGGGCTCAGGAATTCCTATATAACTTAAGTGACACAATAAAAGCTTTTTCTATTCTTTTAGTAGTCGATTTTTGGGTCGGATTCCATTCGCCCCATGTTTGGGAACTAATGATTGGCTCTGTCTACAAAGATTTTGGATTTGTTCATAATGATCAAATTCTATCTGTTCTTGTTTCCACTATTCCAGTCATTCTAGATACCCTTTTTAAATATTGGCTTTTCTTTTATTTAAATCGCGTATCTCCGTCACTTGTAGTGATTTATCATTCAATGAATGACTGAAAA